CCTACCTAATAGGGTCTTTGACTGGATGGCTGGAAAGGGCTCAAAAACGAGGAAATGGGGGAAAGCCTGATTTATGTCGACTATCCACGAATTTCAATGTGTGAATCGAGGGTTCATACTCTAAAAACTTATCTGATTTTATCAATTGTTAGAATTTATTCTCGAGGAAATCGTGCATTTTCTAAGATATTATTCAGGATCTTATCGAAAACTTACAGCAGCCTGCCAAACAAAAGCTAAGAGAAAAAAAAACAAAGGTATGACTGGCATAACATCTACGATTGGATTCAAAAAAGCATATGCTTCGGGCAATTTGCCGAAGAAAAAACTACTCGAATAAAGGGACGAATTAATACAGATCAAACTAACAATATTAAGCATAACAGAAATTTTGTTCTTGGAGATAATTGCATTTTGGTTGCTTTTTTGATATAAGGAAAAAGAAGGAAATAAGGTAGACAAAAAATCCTTCTTTTTCTTTGAATCCACCCAACCAAAAATCCTCCAATTCTCAAAGGAGAATAGAAGAAACCATACTTTCATACAATATCTTAATTGAATTCTATGTAATGATCAATAAATTCAGTTGAATTCTGTCTCTATATGTATCAAAATTAGAGTACCGATCTATTCTATTATTCTATAGATAAAATATAAGATATAGAAAGATATAGAAGATCTATATTCTATAGATATGGAAGATATGGAATTTTTGTAGATATTTATTTGGGCTGGAGTTGACAAACAACCAATACCAATATTATTGTTTCTTAGTGTCGATTAGAAATCGAAATGGGGCGTGGCCAAGTGGTAAGGCAGCGGGTTTTGGTCCTGTCATTCGGAGGTTCGAATCCTTCCGTCCCAGCACGGATCCATTTCTCCATTATTCTCATATAAACCCTATAACAATAACATAATATAAAAAGGAAGTGGGGGGGTGGATAGCAGTTAATCTATATTACTTTAAACATCTGTGTCTGTTCGAATTTCATTAAAATATTAGCAAGTCCCAGTGTTATATATAAAACATCTATAACAAACATTGACAACAGTTCATTCTTTCTGATAGATAGGAGAAACCTTACCTATTTTTTTCGATTTTGATTTTCGTAATCTGATTAAAAGAATCAAAATTCAAATATTAACTTACATTATTGTTTTATACATCTCATGAAAAAAGGATTTCTTTCTTCGTTTCTTTCATCTCTTTCAAATGTTTATTTGAAATTAGTGATGGGTCAATTCAAAAAGAAAGACGGATTGTCCTATAAAGATCAAAGGCGATGCTTATTGTCCAATTTTCTTCAAACCCAATCAAAAACTTATTCGTTTATATATTTTACGTTTATAATCTTTTTTTAATATATAAAATTTATTTATATAGAATCTATTTATTTTTATTATCTATAGATTCTAATCCTATTAGTCTGTTAATGTTAAATTTAAATAATGTTAAATAGTCTGAAAAATCTGTTAAATAAAAATGTTGTTTTGCTAAGATTTTTTCAGAAAAATAGTATTTCATGTATCATATATGAATATGAATATATAGAACAAAAAGTGTAGATTGGAATGTCTATGGACAGCTGAACCGATGACTATTCATGATTCCATAATTGAATCAATTTCATACCGGTTCCAAATTAGAGGAATGTTATGGTAAAACTTCGTTTGAAACGATGTGGTAGAAAGCAACGTGCGACTTGAAGACACGACCCGTTGTGGATTTTTACATCCACCATTTGCGATTTGTCTAGAAATGGGGTGCTCTTGGCTCGACATTGTTTGTTCTGTTTCACACTTGAACCCTTCGTTTTTTGTCGGGTTGTAAATAGTCCATGATGGAGCTCGAACCGAAAGTATTAATTCATTTCTCAGGGGCAAGGATCTAGGGTTAATGCCAATCAACTGGAACAACTTCGTAAATATATGGAAAATCGAAAGAATCCAAATTTTTGATTCAACGTGTATCATACTAGAATCAACAGCCCATAGGATTTTTTGATATAAAGAAATAAAAAAGGGTATGTTGCTGCCATTTTGCAAAGATTAAGAAACACCGAAGTAATGTCTAAACCCAATGATTCAAAAAAGGAATAAAGGGTTTAAAAACAAGGAAACACCCTTTTAGTTGTTAATTTTCTCGATAGTCTCAACAACAATAACTGGATCCAACTAAAGAATCCAAATAGAATTTGAAATAGTTTAACCAGGATAAACGAAAGGGAGTAAAGACTACTCAATAAATTAAATTCACTAAAGATTACCCTTTGAATGAACTATTTGAGAATTATCCGACTTGAGTTATGAATATGAGCGGTTTCTTTTTCATTTTTCAGGAAGAAAAATGATTGGAATCGTAGTCTAATTGATTTTATAGTTGTTATTTAATTTATTAGAATTTGATACATAGACAAAACTTCGAATTAAATCCTTTTTTCTCGAGCCGTACGAGGGGAAAACTTCCTATACGGTTCCAGGGGGGGTATTGTTCATCTATATCTATCCCAATGAGCCGTCTATCGAATCGTTGCAATTGATGTTCGATCCCGAAGAGAAGGAAAAGATCTTAGAAAAGTGGGCTTTTATGATCCAATGAAGAATCAAACTTATTTAAATGTTCCTGTTATTCTATATTTCCTTGAAAAGGGCGCTCAACCCACAGGAACTGTTCAGAATCTTTTAAAGAAGGCGGGAGTTTTTAAAGAACTTTCGTCTAATCAAATGAAATTAAATTAAAGAAAGACCAAGGGGGGTAATGGCTTGTATATAACTTTGTCTAATTTTTCTTTAACTTGTTTTTTTTGATCCCCCCTTCTTTTTCCCTTTTGCCACTGTATTGTTTTCTCAACATTTATATTGACAAGAGTATATTGAACAAATATAATTCTTCGTGATAAGTGAAGGGAGTCTATTTCTTTATGTCGCGTAGTTTTTTACTTTATCTTATGATCTTGATCTTATGCAAATGATGCTTTTTTTGATACAACAAGGTACTTTTTGATTGAAAAAAGCTAGGAGATGTTTTATCCATTTTGAAAATTCTGTATATTTTTTTCTTTTATCTGATAATTTATTGTATTTTCATCTAATTAATGCATTTTTATGTTTCGAATCCATTAGAAAATCTTTTTTTTTTTTAGATTTGTTAGTTCAACGGTTTGATTAGCCCGTAAAATCTCTTTTCTCTTTGTTTCAATTCAATTTCTTTTGGTTCTGATTGTATCCATGTCCATACACCCTTTGTTGAGTTGAAGTTTTGTTTAATTGATATTTTCTCGGGGTTGCTAACTCAATGGTAGAGTACTCGGCTTTTAAGTGCGGCTAGAATCTTTTACACATTTGGATGAAGTGACGAATTCGTCCATACCATTGGTAAACTTTGGAAGACCGCGACTGACCCTGAAAGGGAATAAATGGAAAAAATAGCATGTCGTATCAATGGAAAGTTCTGAGGGTATTTCATTCTTCTTGGATTGGTATAAAACCTTCTTCGAATTCTTGAAACAGAACAAAAGAAAGTTGGGTCGAATGAATAAATGGATAGGGGTCCTGCGGCTTCAATTAATTATTAGAAAGAAAAAGCAACCGGCTTCTGTTCTTAATTTGAACAATTTCCCGATCTAATTAGACGTTAAACAAAATTAGTGCCCGATACGGGAAGCACTTGAGTGGATTCTATTTTTTTAATGAATCCTAACTATATGACATTCTCTATTATGGAATGAAGATGTGTGTGTAAAAGAAGCAGTATATTGATAAAGAAAGTTTTTCCGAAATCAAAAGAGCGATTGGGTCGAAAAAATAAAAGATTTCTAACCATCTTGTTATCCTATAACATTAACACGAACGAATTCAATGAATGGAAAAAGAGAGGGTAGAGAATCTGTTGATAAGTTTACTTGTCCCCGAGGTATCTATTTTTACTAGAATACTTTGTTTTGACTGTATCGCACTATGTATCATTTGATAACCCCCGAATCTTCTACCCTTAATTCAAATCGAAATTCAAATGGAGAAAATCCAAAGATATTTACAGCTAAAGAGATCTCAACAACACGACTTCCTATATCCACTTCTATTTCAGGAGTATATTTATGTGTTTGCTCATAATCGTGCTTTGAATAGATCTATTTTGTCGGAAAATCAGGGTTATGACAATAAATCCAGTTTACGGATTGTCAAACAGTTAATTACTCGAATGTATCAACAGAATCCTTTTATTATTTTTTCTAATGATTCTAACAAAAATCCTTTTTTGGTGCGCAACAAGAACTTGTATTATCAAATTATATCAGAGGGGTTTGCTTTTATTGTAGAAATTCCTTTTTTTCTACAATTAATATCTTGTCTAGAAGGGAAAAAGAACAAGATAGTAAAATCTCAGAATTTACGATCAATTCATTCAATCTTTCCCTTTTTAGAGGACAATTTTGCACATTTAAATTTTGTGTTAGATATACTAATACCTCGCTCTGTCCACGTGGAAATCTTGATTCAAACTCTTCGCCATTGGGTAAAAGACGTTTCTTCTTTACATTTATTACGAATCTTTCTCAACGAATATTGGAATAGTCTTCTTACTCCAAAGAAAGTCAGCTTCTCTTTGTCAAAAAGAAATCAAAGGTTCTTTTTTTTCTTATATAATTCTCATGTATGTGAATACGAATCTATTTTCGTCTTTCTACGTAACCAATCTTTTCATTTACGATCAACATCTTCTGGAGTTCTTCTTGAACGAATCTATTTCTATCTAAAAAAAGAACATCTTATGAACGTCTTTGTTAAGGATTTTCGGGGGAACCTAGGGTTGGTCGAGGAACCCTACATGCATTATATTAGGTATCAAAGAAAATCCATTCTGGCTTCCAAAGGGACATCCCTTTTCATGAATAAATGGAAAGTGTACCTTGTCACTTTTTGGCAATGGCATTTTTCGGTGTGGTTTCATCCAAGAAGGGTTTGGATAAAGCAATTTTCCAAGCATTCCCTTGAAATTT